GCGGAACTGAATTAGTCAATTCAAGTCAGCGTTGTCAATTTATCCAGAACTTCTCTCTTTTCCTCGGTGAAACAAGAATCCGTTTTGCTCAAATCAAAGCACTTAGTTTAGCCTTTGTTTCCTCTGTGCCCTGTCTTCTTTAAAGATTCATCCAATGGAATCCCGACTCCCTTTCTTTTTGATTTCCAATTTCCATTCTATTTATAATTAGAACCTAATTAAGATAGGATGACTAATGTATGCAGCCTAATGAGGAGTAATACTATAAAAATAAAGAACTCTATTTCAGAACTATGAGACAGAATATTCTGTTTTCTTATTTACTCTTTCTTTATTTTTGGATTTTATTTCAATTTTTCTATTTTATAGAAAGTAGATCGATTTAGATAATGTATATATAAGCAAAGTAATATACTTCAAACAAAGTAGGAATTCGCAAGATGGAGAAAATCATTGCAGTTATTATAGGGAAGTCTAGGGACTTAGAGCATATCCTATTTGAAGGAGGATGGAATTCAAATCAGGTAAGGGATCCTTCCTTCTATTGATTTGATAGAAATTCGTTTTTCTTTTCCTGTCTCTAAGATTTTCGATGAATGAGCCTGTGGTAATGCTTTTATCTCTATTCTATGGCGCAAGCGACCGTCCAGTCTATAAACAAGTACTAATGAGGAAATGAAAACTATACTAAAGGAAACATAGGATCTCTATCCTAAAATCTAAAAAAAGGACATATTAGGGCTATACGGATTCGAACCGTAGACCTTCTCGGTAAAACAGATCAAACGGATTATTATCGAAATGATTCGAACTGTTTCAAAGACCCAACATGCATTTTTTTGCATTGGGCTCTTTCATCAACTGATGTAAAGATCAGTTAGTCCACCATAGTTTTTCTTTACGGAAAGATAATGAGATGGCTCCCTGTGCTCTGATTGATTATTTGTATTATGATCTATCTAGGAGCAATACCAAAGTGTTTCAAAGGAGGATTACCTTGACTTAGGTCTGCCTCCGGCCTAAATTAAATCAACCTAAGTGAAATGGAGTCTCTATCGTTCCGCTGCAAGAGTTGACTATGAGACTTCATACACCTTAAAGTTCATAGAACGAAAAGAAGTTTTTTGGAGGCCCTTATCCTCATTACGCCTAGCATTTAGTGGGCTGGATATTTACCTTATCAACTAGCAAATCAATAAGGGTTCTATTTGATTAGGCACCTGAATTGGCACCTGAATCGGACTGAACCGACTGTTTGTCAGGCTACTGTTCTCCTATTCTCTCGAATCTATGAAGTAAGACATTGATTTTGCAATAAGATCAATTATGTTCATTGCATAATAAGCTCCCTTGAAAAGCATTGGCGCACGTGTAAGCGAGTTGCTCTACCGAACTGAGCTATAGCCCTTGTCAGAGATATCTTAACATATAGATAATTTCTTGTCAAGATGAATATTCTCTAATGCCAGAGGATATCCCTTTGATCTGTTTACTATATAACATACCAATAACGGAGCAGTATTGCTTATAAAAAGGATTCGATCTATAATCGATCGAAGTAATGGGTCTTCCTTTGTGGTGATAAATTGCCTACTTAACTCAGTGGTTAGAGTATTGCTTTCATACGGCGGGAGTCATTGGTTCAAATCCAATAGTAGGTAGGTAGGTAGAAAAATTACTAGATAGCATTGGACTTACTTCGCTTCGCTATCTAATAACTTTTTCTACCCCTCTTCCCTTTTTCTTTGTATCAACTAAACCATTGGATTGTATTCAATTGGATGGGGGAATCCAATTGATAGCCTCGACTCGTATCCTAGCTCGTCTGAGAGCTAGCTTCGCTTCAACCAACTCTTTCGTACCCTCAGCTCTACTCAAGTTAGCTTCGGCTATTTCAAGTGCCTGTTGAGCTTCTTCCGGATCAATGTCACTACCCAGTTCCGCATCATTTCCTAAAATGATGATCTCATTATTAACTATTCTCGCAAAACCGCTCCACAGAACCGCCGTTAACCATTGGTCGTTGAGGAGGCGTATTCTCAAAGGACCCATATCTACAGCTGTGTTAATGGGGGCGTGGTTTGGTAATACGCCAATTTGGCCACTATTAGTAGATAAAATGATTTCTTTCACTTCACAATCCCAAATAATTCGCTTAGGAGTTAGTACATAAAGATTTAATTTCATTTCTTCAATTTGTTCTCCTCTTCTAAGTTTATAGCTTTCGTGCTAGCTTCATCGATGTTACCCACCAAATAAAAAGCTTGTTCGGGTAGGCCGTCTAATTCTCCGGAAAGGATTAGTTGAAATCCCCTAATTGTTTCTGCAAGACCAACATACTTTCCTGCAGAACCGGTAAAAACTTCTGCCACAAAGAACGGTTGTGATAAGAAACGTTCAATTTTTCGTGCTCTTGCTACAGTTAAACGATCCTCCTCTGATAATTCATCCAACCCAAGAATTGCGATAATGTCCTGAAGTTCTTTGTAACGTTGTAAAGTTTCCTTAACTCTTTGCGCAGTTTCATAATGTTCGTTGCCAACGATCCGAGGCTGTAACATAGTTGAGGTTGAATCTAAAGGATCTACTGCTGGATAAATACCCTTGGAAGCTAATCCTCTGGAAAGTACGGTAGTAGCATCCAAATGTGCAAATGTTGTGGCAGGAGCAGGGTCGGTCAAATCGTCCGCAGGTACATAAACTGCTTGGATCGAAGTTATGGATCCCTTTTTTGTAGAAGCAATTCTTTCTTGCAAAGAACCCATTTCTGTACTAAGAGTAGGTTGATAACCCACTGCGGAGGGCATTCTCCCTAATAAGGCGGATACCTCCGATCCTGCTTGAACAAAACGAAAGATATTATCGATGAATAGAAGCACGTCTTGCTTATTAACATCTCGGAAATATTCTGCCATAGTTAGGGCAGTTAAACCAACTCTCATACGAGCTCCCGGCGGTTCATTCATTTGACCATAGACTAGAGCTACCTTTGATTCCTCCAAATTTTTTTCATTAATTACTCCGGATTCCTTCATTTCCATATAAAGATCATTTCCTTCACGAGTCCGTTCCCCTACTCCGCCAAATACGGATACGCCTCCATGAGCTTTAGCAATGTTGTTGATTAATTCCATGATGAGTACTGTTTTACCTACTCCAGCCCCCCCAAATAGTCCTATTTTTCCTCCACGTCGATAAGGAGCTAAAAGATCGACCACCTTAATACCTGTTTCAAAGATGGATAATTTCGTATCTAGCTCGATAAAGGCAGGCGCAGATCTATGAATAGGGAATGTTGCATTAATATCTACAGGACCCAAATTGTCAATAGGTTCCCCAAGAACGTTGAAAATTCGTCCGAGAGTAGCTCCACCGACTGGAACACTGAGAGGAGCTCCCGTGTCAATCACTTCCAATCCTCTCATCAACCCGTCTGTAGCACTCATAGCTACAGCTCTAACTCGATTATTTCCTAATAATTGTTGTACCTCACAAGTCACATTAATTTGCTTACCGGCAGTGTCTCTACTCTTGACTACCAAAGCGTTATAAATATAAGGTAACTTGCCCGGGGGAAAAGTGATATCCAGCACGGGTCCAATAATTTGATCGATACGCCCTATGCTTTTTTCTTCAATTGTGGAAACCCCGGGACGAGAAGTAGTAGGATTGGTTCTCATAATTATCACATAATTTTCAAAAAAAAAAGGAATTTGTCGAATTTTTTCTTGTTGAATAATGCCAAATCAAATCCAAAAAAATAGCCAAAAATCCAAAAGTCAAAAGGAAATGAATTAGTTAATTCAATAAGAGAGAAAGGGGGACGAGGACTTGATTTCGTTGCCCAAGCGAATCCCATTCAATCGTTTACTCATGGAATGAGTCCGTTGGAAAGTTCAATCAATCTTTTTTTTCATATACATTTCGCCTTTTGTGGAGGATCTGTCCCTACTCTACTTTCCTATCTAGGACTTCGATATACAAAATATATACTACTGTGAAGCATAGATTGCTGTCAACAGAGAATTTTCTTAGTATTTAGGTATTTACATTCAAAATAAGAAAGGGGCCTATTAAGAACTTGTAAAATAAGGATTAGGGATTGATTTGGGTTGCGCTATATCTATCAAAGAGTATACAATAATGATGGATTTGGTGAATCAAATCCATGGTTTAATAACGAACCATGTTAACTTACCATAACAACAACTCAATTCCTATCGAATTCCTATAGTAGAATTCCTATAGGATAGAACATACACAGGGTGTACGCATTATATATGAATGAAACATATTCATTAACTTAAGCATGCCCTCCATTTTCTTTAATGAGTTGATATTAATTGAATACCCTTTTTGTTTTAAAAGATTTTTGCAAAGGTTTCATTTACGCCTAATCCATATCGAGTAGACCCTGTCGTTGTGAGAATTCTTAATTCATGAGTTGTAGGGAGGGACTTATGTCACCACAAACAGAAACTAAAGCAAGTGTTGGATTTAAAGCTGGTGTTAAGGATTATAAATTGACTTATTACACCCCGGAGTATGAAACCAAGGATACTGATATCTTGGCAGCATTCCGAGTAACTCCTCAGCCCGGGGTTCCGCCCGAAGAAGCAGGGGCTGCAGTAGCTGCCGAATCTTCTACTGGTACATGGACAACTGTTTGGACTGATGGACTTACCAGTCTTGATCGTTACAAAGGGCGATGCTATCACATCGAGCCCGTTGTTGGGGAGGAAAATCAATTTATCGCTTATGTAGCTTATCCATTAGACCTATTTGAAGAGGGTTCTGTTACTAACATGTTTACTTCCATTGTGGGTAACGTATTTGGTTTCAAAGCCCTACGCGCTCTACGTCTGGAGGATCTGCGAATTCCCCCTACTTATTCAAAAACTTTCCAAGGTCCGCCTCATGGTATCCAAGTTGAAAGGGATAAGTTGAACAAGTACGGCCGTCCTTTTTTGGGATGTACTATTAAACCAAAATTGGGATTATCCGCAAAAAATTACGGTAGAGCGTGTTATGAGTGTCTACGCGGTGGACTTGATTTTACCAAAGATGATGAAAACGTAAACTCACAACCATTTATGCGCTGGAGGGACCGTTTTGTCTTTTGTGCCGAAGCAATTTATAAATCACAGGCCGAAACCGGTGAAATCAAGGGGCATTACTTGAATGCGACTGCAGGTACATGCGAAGAAATGATGAAGAGAGCTATATTTGCGAGGGAATTAGGGGTTCCTATTGTAATGCATGACTACTTAACTGGGGGATTCACCGCAAATACTACTTTGGCTCATTATTGCCGCGACAATGGCCTACTTCTTCACATTCACCGGGCAATGCATGCAGTTATTGATAGACAGAAAAATCATGGTATGCATTTTCGTGTATTAGCTAAAGCATTGCGTATGTCTGGGGGAGATCATGTCCACGCCGGTACAGTAGTAGGTAAGTTAGAAGGGGAACGCGAAATGACTTTAGGTTTTGTTGATTTATTGCGCGATGATTTTATTGAAAAAGATCGTGCTCGCGGTATCTTTTTCACTCAGGACTGGGTATCTATGCCAGGTGTTATACCGGTGGCTTCAGGGGGTATTCATGTTTGGCATATGCCAGCTCTGACCGAAATCTTTGGAGATGATTCCGTATTACAATTTGGTGGAGGAACTTTAGGACATCCTTGGGGAAATGCACCTGGTGCAGTAGCTAATCGGGTGGCTTTAGAAGCTTGTGTACAAGCTCGTAACGAAGGGCGCGATCTTGCTCGTGAAGGTAATGAAATTATCCGAGCAGCTTGCAAATGGAGTCCTGAACTAGCCGCAGCTTGTGAAATATGGAAGGCGATCAAATTTGAGTTCGAGCCGGTAGATACTATAGATAAGTAGATAAAACTAGATATAAAGAAGGTCTAAATAAAAAAGAAGCGAAATAGAAAGAGAAAAAAGCAGTTACGAAATGCAGTAATTCTTCTTTATTCTTCTAATTGATTGCAATTAAACTCGGCTCAATCTTTTTTTTAAGATTGAGCCGAATAAAAATAGATCTTGATACGATCATGAGACTTGACAAATCGAGATTCCTCTATTCTATATATTTAGAATATATAAAGGTATAATACAATAAATAAATACAAATATAGTATTATCATATGATAATGGAATCAAATACGCAGTATTTACAGAAAAAGTCTTTATTTATTGGGAAAGAATCAATGAAAAAAGATTAGGAATCGCAATGCTACTATACGCGTCCGGAGGAGTATTCGGAATAATATTCTTCTATAATCCATTCTTGTGTCTTGCGCGGGGTCTTACTAACAGGACTTCGCTGCACGGGACGGGTTTTCGTCGAAAAGCTAACTCCACCCGGCATTTTCATACCCTTTGGGTGGTATATCGCCTTAAAAAGTCTAAGGGGGTAGTATGAGATCTGTAGTAGGTAAGAGAATTTGCCCTTTGATTTTGATTGAGTATGCTATTTTTCCGCCTTTACCGCGCATTATTGTATGAGCTTCTAGAGGATAGAGGAGCACGTATGCAGGAAGGAAATTACAGCTTAATAAAAAAGTCTAAAAAAGCTTCAACTTTACGGCACTATCAATCAACTAAAAAGCCCTATGTATGAATCCTTACAACCGGTGGGATAGGATAAGAGCGAGTTTCGGTATACTGGGGTTGGGGGATATCCTTATTTCAAAACCTGACGCGCATCTTGCGTTTGTGGGGGTCCGAGAGTGGTTGAAGAAGTATTGCATGTGGAAGTAGGTAGACGAAACTGATTTAGGATTCGAAATGGGCGCATTCGACTAAAAGTCGTACTGAGACCTTTTTTAAAGGGTATTCTGAAAGAGGTATTTCATTTTCACAATCGCTTTCTTTTGAATCCAATTTCAAGTTCGATTAGAAGGATAGAAAGGCCATGAGGACGGGAAAAGAAAAATCAAATCTTTTTTGAATCTCCTTTTTTGCAATTTTCTTATTATCCATTCCATTCATTTTTTTTTATAGAATACTAAAGTATTCTATAGTATTCTATAAAAAATCTTTATTTTGCAAACTAAAAAATACAATAGTCAATATTCCTTATAATAGATATACTTAATTATATTATAAGAATCCTAAGATATTTTTCGAATAGATAGAAATAGTAAATTTGAATTGAGACACCTATTCTATGACGGATTTTAACTTACCTTCTATTTTCGTGCCTTTAGTAGGCTTAGTATTTCCGGCAATTGCAATGGCTTCTTTATTTCTTTATGTGCAGAAAAATAAGATTGTCTAGAACCGATGGGGCCGAATTTTCTCAATGTATTTCCACGCAGGATCATAATACAGATATTTTTTAGTGTAAGTAATATAATATGGTAGGGTATGTGGCTCTTTCTACACACAAATGAAAAACGGCTATGGATGCGGATATAGGCTACGAGCATAAATGCATGCATATGCGGAGCCGGGTATAGCAAGTTTTATTTTAAGTAGATCAACAGATATTTTTTGAATAGAAAGTCAATGTATCTAACCAATTATTTCACAGGAGTACTAGTTACTGAAGGCGATTTCAGAATCAAAAAAAGTAAAGTCAAAATCATTTAGCTTATTCTCTCAATTTCAATCGACCGCTGCTGGATTTAGTATATCTAATATGAATTGGCGATCAGAACACATATGGATAGAACTTCTAAAAGGTTCTCGAAAAAGAGGTAATTTTTTCTGGGCCTGTATTCTTTTTCTAGGTTCACTAGGATTTTTATCGGTTGGGGCTTCCAGTTATCTTGGTAAGAATATGATATCTGTACTTCCATCTCAACAAATTCTTTTTTTTCCACAGGGGGTCGTGATGTCTTTCTACGGAATCGCGGGCCTATTCATTAGCTCCTACTTGTGGTGCACTATTTTGTGGAATGTAGGCAGTGGTTATGACCGATTCGATAGAAAAGAGGGAATAGTGTGCATTTTTCGTTGGGGATTCCCTGGAATAAAACGTCGCGTCTTCCTTCGATTCCTTATGCGGGATATCCAATCAATTAGAATTCAGGTTAAAGAGGGTCTTTATCCTCGTCGTATCCTTTATATGGAAATCCGGGGCCAGGGGGTCATTCCCTTGACTCGTACTGATGAGAAGTTTTTTACTCCACGAGAAATTGAACAAAAAGCTGCCGAATTGGCCTATTTCTTGCGCGTACCAATTGAAGTATTTTGAATACCGATTTCATTTTTTTGAATTTTTGAAATGAATTGAATGAATTGGATTCGTTATTGTAAGGAGATTTTTGAGTATTTATCTAAAGAAAGGAACAAACGAGGATAAGAGAAAATTGCTTCTAATTTGTTTTGTCCAAGTGAGATATATGGCATAATATTCTTCCATTTTCATCTGAAAGGGCTTTTTTTTTTATTCTATTTCTCTATTCCACTCCATCTAGATCTAAGAAAGAACCCAATGCAATGAAATTCCACTAGTATACAAAAAAGAGGAATAGATACAAGGTCTCAAACCTTGTTATAGAATTTTTGCTTCAAATAAAAAGAAATATCATATAGAGTCAGCGAATGAAATAGAGTCAGCGAATGAAGCAGATTCATTAACAACTCAATTTACAGATCAAAAATGAAAAAAAAGAAAGCATTGCCTTCTTTCCTATATCTTGTATTTATCGTACTTTTGCCCTGGGGAGTCTCTTTCTCTTTTAACAAATGTCTGGAACTTTGGATTAAGAATTGGTGGAATACCAGGCAATCTGAAACTCTCTTAACTGATATTCAAGAGAAAAAGGTTCTAGAAAGATTCATAGAATTAGAAGAACTTTTTCTCTTGGACGAAATGATAAAAGAGAAACCGAAGACACATGTACAAAAACCTCCTATAGGAATACACAAGGAAATAATACAATTGGTCAAAATAGATAATGAGGATCATCTCCATATCATTTTGCATTTCTCGACAAATATAATCTGTTTGGCTATTCTAAGTGGTTCTTTTTTTCTGGGTAAAGAGGAACTTGTCATTTTGAATTCTTGGGTTCAGGAATTCTTCTATAACTTAAATGACTCAATAAAAGCTTTTTTGATTCTTTTAGTTACTGATTTTTTTGTTGGATTTCACTCCACCCGCGGTTGGGAACTACTAATTCGTTGGGTCTACAACGATCTTGGATGGGCTCCTAATGAGCTAATTTTCACTATTTTTGTTTGTAGTTTTCCAGTGATTCTAGATACATGTTTTAAATTTTGGATCTTTTTTTCTTTAAACCGTCTATCTCCTTCGCTTGTAGTCATTTATCATTCAATTAGTGAAGCATAAACTCATTCGATTTCCTGATATTAATCAAATTAGCATCTTTCTTCCTTTAGAAAGAAAGCCCTTTTCCATTTTAGCAAAATTCTTTCTATTTCTACCTGCTCAAGGTATTCATCATTCCAGTACAACTGTTGCAGTAGAATGACAACAGACTCGTGTATAGGGAACTAGATTAGCTTAGCTACCTATCTAATTTATTGTAGAAATTCTGGGATCTGCGATTGGATATGGAAAATAGAAATACTTTTTCTTGGGTAAAGGAACAGATGATTCGATCGATTTCTGTATCGATCATGATATACGTAATAACTCGGACATCTATTTCAAATGCATATCCCATTTTTGCGCAGCAGGGTTATGAAAACCCACGAGAAGCAACCGGACGAATTGTATGTGCCAATTGCCATTTAGCTAATAAGCCCGTGGATATTGAAGTTCCCCAAACTGTGCTTCCCGATACTGTATTTGAAGCAGTTCTTCGAATTCCTTATGATATGCAACTGAAACAAGTTCTTGGTAATGGGAAAAAGGGAGGGTTAAATGTGGGTGCTGTTCTTATTTTGCCCGAGGGATTCGAATTAGCGCCGCCCGACCGTATTTCTCCTGAGTTGAAAGAAAAGATAGGAAATCTTTCTTTTCAGAGTTATCGTACCGATAAAAAAAATATTCTTGTGATAGGCCCTGTTCC